ATTTTATTCGAACAAATATAGAACCAAAATGGATGGTTTTGTGTCTATTACCAGTTCTTCCTCCTGAGTTGAGACCAATTTATCATATAGATGAGGATAAACTGGTGACCTCGGATATTAATGAAATCTATAGAAGAATTATCTATCGGAATAATACTCTTACAGATCTATTAACAACAAGTATAGCTACGCCAGAAGAATTAATAATATCTCAGGAAAAATTGCTACAAGAAGCCGTGGATGCACTTCTTGATAATGGAATCTGCGGACAACCAATGAGGGATGATCATAACAGAGTTTACAAGTCGCTTTCAGATGTAATTGAAGGCAAAGAAGGAAGAGTTCGCGAGACTCTGCTTGGTAAACGCGTCGATTATTCAGGGCGGTCAGTGATTGTCGTGGGCCCTTCACTTTCATTACATCGATGTGGATTGCCTCGCGAAATAGCAATAGAACTTTTCCAGGCATTTGTAATTCGTGACCTAATTAGAAAACATCTTGCTTCGAACATCGGAGTTGCTAAGAGTCAAATTCGTAAAAAAAAACCGATTGTATGGGAAATACTTCAAGAAATTCTGGATGACCATCCTGTATTGCTGAATAGAGCGCCTACCCTGCATAGATTAGGCATACAGGCATTCCTCCCCATTTTAGTAGAAGGGCGCGCTATTTGTTTACACCCATTAGTTTGTAAGGGCTTCAATGCGGACTTTGACGGGGATCAAATGGCTGTTCATGTGCCTTTATCTTTGGAGGCTCAAGCAGAGGCACGTTTACTTATGTTTTCTCATATGAATCTTTTGTCTCCAACTATTGGAGATCCCATTTCTGCACCAACTCAAGATATGCTTAGTGGACTCTATGTCTTAACGAGTGGAAATCGTCGGGGTATTTGTGTAAATAGGTATAATCCGTGTAATGGTAGAAACTATCAAAATGAAGATAATAACTATAAGTATACAAAAAAAAAAGAACCGTTTTTTTGTAACGCCTATGATGCAATTGGAGCTTTTCGGCAAAAACGAATCAATTTAGGTAGTCCTTTGTGGCTGCGGTGGCGACTAGATCAACGCGTTATTGCTGCAAGAGAAGCTCCCATTGAAATTCACTATGAATCTTTGGGGACCTATTATGAGATTTATGGACACTATCTAATAGTAAGAAGTATAAAAAAAGAAATTCTTTATATATATATTCGAACCACTCTTGGGCATATTTCTCTTTATCGAGAAATAGAAGAGGCCATACAGGGGTTTTGGCAGGGCTGTTGTAATTCTATGCTACCAGCGGGAATTCGAGTCTCGCCGGGTTAACTAGGACTATAAAATTGCGGAATTTCTACGTGAATCAAGATCTAGAAAAGGAAGTTGTCCAATCACTGACTCAAACCCATTGTCAAATTCTACTCAGCGCAATATGGAGGTACTAATGGCAGAACGGCCCACTCAGGTCTTTCACAATAAAGTGATAGACGGAACTGCCATGAAACGACTTATTAGTCGATTTATTGATCACTATGGAATAGGATATACATCACATATCCTGGATCAAGTAAAGACTCTGGGTTTCCGACAAGCTACCGCCGCATCCATTTCATTAGGAATTGATGATCTTTTAACAATACCTTCTAAAAGATGGCTAGTTCAAGACGCTGAACAACAAAGTTTTATTTTGGAAAAACACCATCATTATGGGAATGTACACGCGGTAGAAAAATTACGTCAATCGATCGAGATCTGGTATGCCACAAGTGAATATTTGCGACAAGAAATGAATCCTAATTTTCGGATGACCGATCCTTTTAATCCAGTCCATATAATGTCTTTTTCGGGAGCCAGAGGAAATGCATCTCAGGTACATCAATTAGTAGGTATGAGAGGATTAATGTCGGATCCCCAAGGTCAAATGATTGATTTACCCATTCAAAGCAATTTACGCGAAGGACTCTCTTTAACAGAATATATTATTTCTTGCTACGGAGCCCGTAAAGGAGTTGTGGATACCGCTATCCGAACATCAGATGCAGGATACCTCACGCGCAGACTTGTTGAAGTAGTTCAACACATTGTTGTACGTCGAACAGATTGTGGCACCGTCCGAGGTATTTCTGTAAGTCCTCGAAATGGAATGATGACCGACAGGATTTTTATCCAAACATTAATTGGGCGTGTATTAGCGGATCATATATATATAGGTTCGCGATGCATTGCTACTAGAAATCAAGATATTGGGGTTGGACTTGTTAATAGATTCATAACTTTTAGAGCACAACCAATCTCTATTCGAACCCCCTTTACTTGTAGGAGTACATCTTGGATTTGTCAACTATGCTATGGCCGAAGCCCAGCTCACGACGACCTGGTCGAATTGGGAGAAGCTGTAGGTATTATTGCAGGTCAATCTATTGGAGAACCAGGTACTCAATTAACATTAAGAACTTTTCATACCGGCGGAGTATTCACAGGGGGTACTGCAGAACATGTCCGAGCCCCTTCTAATGGAAAAATAAAATTCAATGAGGATTTGGTTCATCCGACACGTACACGTCATGGACATCCTGCTTTTCTATGTTCTAGAGACTTGTATGTAACTATTGAAAGTGAAGATATTATACACAATGTGTGTATTCCGCCCAAAAGTTTTCTTTTAGTTCAAAACGATCAATATGTAGAATCAGAACAAGTCATTGCTGAGATTCGCGCGAGAACATCCACTTTGAATTTGAAAGAGAAGGTTCGAAAACATATTTATTCTGACTCAGAAGGCGAAATGCACTGGAATACCGATGTGTACCATGCACCTGAATTTACATATGGTAATATTCATCTCTTACCAAAAACAAGTCATTTATGGATATTATTAGGGGAGCCCTGGAGATCCAGTCCAGGCCCCTGTTCGATCCACAAGGATCAAGATCAAATGAACGCTTATTCTCTTTCTGTTAAGCGAAGATATATTTCTAACCCCTCAGTAACTAATAATCAAGTGAGACACAAATTTTTTAGTTCGTATTTTTCTGGTAAAAATCAAAAAGGAGATAGGATTCCTGATTATTCAGAACTTAATCGAATGACATGTACCGGTCGTTGTAATCTCAGAAATCCGGCCGTTCTCGAGGGGAATTCGGATTTATTGGCAAAGAGGCGAAGAAATAGAGTCATCATCCCACTCGAATCGATTCAAGAGGGCGAGAACCAATTAATACCTTCTTCAGGTATCTCAATTGAAATCCCCCGAAATGGTATTCTCCGTAGAAATAGTATTCTTGCTTATTTCGACGATCCTCGATATATAAGAAAGAGCTCGGGACTTACTAAATATGAGACTAGAGAACTGAATTCAATCGTTAATGAAGAGGAGTTGATTGAGTATCGAGGAGTCAAGGTATTTTGGCCAAAATACCAAAAGGAAGTAAATCCGTTTTTTTTTATTCCCGTGGAAGTCCACATTTTGGCCGAATCTTGTTCCATAATGGTACGGCACAATAGTATTATTGGGATAGATACACAAATCACTTTAAATAGAAGAAGTCGGGTAGGTGGATTGGTCCGAGTGAAGAAAAAAGCAGAAAAAATTAAACTAATAATTTTTTCTGGAGATATCCATTTTCCTGGAAAGACAAACAAGGCATTCCGATTGATACCACCAGGAGGGGGAAAACAAAATTCCAAAGAATACAAAAAATTGAAAAATTGGCTCTATATCCAACGAATGAAACTTTCCAGGTATGAAAAAAAATATTTTGTTTTGGTTCAACCTGTAGTCCCATATAAAAAAACGGGTGGTATAAATTTAGGAAGACTTTTCCCACCGGATCTCTTGCAAGAAAGTGATAATCTACAACTTCGAGTTGTCAACTATATCCTTTATTACGACCCAATTCTTGAAATTTGGGACACAAGTATTCAATTAGTTCGGACTTGTTTAGTGTTGAATTGGGACCAAGACAAAAAGATCGAAAAGGCCTGTGCTTCCTTTGTTGAAATAAGGACAAATGGTTTAATTAGAGATTTTCTAAGAATCGACTTAGCGAAGTCACCTATTTTGTATACCGGAAAAAGAAATGATCTGTCGGGTTCAGGATTAATCTCTGAGAATGGATCAGATCGCGCTAATGTCAATCCGTTTTCTTCCATTTATTCCTATTCCAAGGCAAGGATTCAAGAATCCCTTAATCCAAATCAAGGAACTATTCATACGTTATTGAATCGAAATAAGGAATCTCAATCTTTGATAATTTTGTCATCATCCAATTGTTCTCGAACAGGCCCATTCAACGATGTAAAATCTCCCAATGTGATAAAAGAATCAATCAAAGAGGACCCCCTAATTCCAATTAGGAATCCGTTGGGCCCCCTAGGAACAGGCTTTCCAATTTATAATTTTGATTTATTTTCCGATTTAATAACCCATAATCAAATCTTGGTAACTAACTATTTGCAACTTGACAATTTAAAACAGATTTTTCAAATACTTAAATATTATTTACTGGATGAAAAAGGTCAAATTTATAATCCCTATTCGTGCAGTAACATCATTTTGAATCCATTCAATTTGAATTGGTATTTTCTGCATTACAATTGTTGTGAAGAGACATCTACAATCGTTAGTCTTGGGCAGTTTCTTTGTGAAAATGTATGTATAGCCAAAAAAGGACCGCATTTAAAATCGGGTCAAGTTCTAATTCTTCAAGTTGACTCTGTGGTAATACGATCAGCTAAGCCTTATTTGGCTACTCCAGGAGCAACTGTTCATGGACATTATGGGGAAATCCTTTACGAAGGAGATACATTAGTTACATTTATATATGAAAAATCAAGATCTGGTGATATAACGCAAGGTCTTCCAAAAGTGGAACAGGTGTTAGAAGTGCGTTCGATTGATTCAATATCGATGAATCTCGAAAAGAGGATTGAGACTTGGAACAAATGTATAACAAGAATTCTTGGAATTCCTTGGGCATTCCTGATTGGTGCTGAGCTAACTATAGTGCAAAGTCG